TACAGGCATCTTTTGCACATTGCATACGGCTCTATAATGGAATTTACTTTTACCTTTCATCGGAAGAAAGAGAAAATATAGAGTCTATCGGACCCAGATCGGTAAATGCTCCAATTACCACCCTTTCTTTCGTAGGAGTTAAAAAATACTATGATGGTTCCGTTGCTTTATATATTTATTTCGTTTATGATTCAGCAATCCCAAAGTTTCTTTTTGTTTTTGATCCGATCAAATAAGGAAAAAAATAATCTTTTTTTTGTACTCTTTGATAACATAAATATTGTTAAGTGTTAAGAGCCTTCCGGTGTGAAAACAAAAAAAAGTTTGTGACGCTGAAATGGACTCCCGATAGATAAGATAAAATCGGAAATCCCTTTTATCTCATACTACTCTTTCGATACATAATCTAATGTTTTGAAAAAACAATAAAAGAATTTTCTCATATCGAATTCGAAGTGCCATGCTATTATTACTTGATATTCCTATTTCATATGGCGAAGGCATAGTCTTCTTTTTTCTCTCAAATTAAAATAAAAAACTCATTGGCGCCAAGCGTGAGGGAATGCTATACGTTTGGTAATTTTTCCTCCGACCAGGATAAAGGATCCCATTGAAGCGGCCAATCCCATGCATATTGTATGTACATCTGGTCGCACAAATTGCATGGTATCATAAATAGCTACTCCGGGTATTAGCCATCCGCCAGGAGAGTTTATAAACAAATACAGATCCTTGGTATCATCCTCTATACTGAGATATACCATAAGACCAATAAGTTGATTCGAGATCTCGCTATTAATCTCTTGGCCTAAAAAAAGTAATCTTTCTCGATAAAGTCGGTTGATTAGGATCAAATTGTATCCCTTAGGAACCGTACACGCACCTTTTGATGCATACGGTTCAAAAAAAACCGCGAAAAAAAAAAATAGAATCAATGTGTAGATTCCAGTCCCTCTTTTTTTTTATAGCAGACTCTTTCTAACTTCTAATGAAGGAACCTTTTCTTCCATTTTTCAAGAAAGATAAGTTTTGGTCCGTTTCCCTATAATATAAAAAGAATTCACTAAACTTATCGAACTAACTTCTCATTGATGTATTGTTTCATCGAGATATAATCCAAATCACGATGTCATTTTCTTGTTCCTGAATGGGCCTTTTCAATTCTTTTAGGTTTATGCTCTACTCCAGGTAAAGATAGGCCCGATTTCGATTTGCACATATAGGATAAATGCCCCCAATACCACTTCTTTTTACTACGACTTCCTTTTTTTTTCAATTCATTTCATGTCTTCCGCCAAATATTCGACGTATTAATCATATTATTGATTGATTAACACTTTGAGATCACTCCTATTTATAAAAAAAAATCGTTTATGATAGAAGTAGTAATCGTCGATATATTACCAATTGGGTTTTTTCTAAACGGAGCCTGGATACTTCATTTTATTGGTCCAACCAAGCCAACCATAAATTATTCTAATTGATAATATTAATCTGGATCCCCCCAAAAATGGATCTAATTGCACTTCACGCTCCAAATTTTTGATAATTCAATCAATGTTTCTTGGGCGAAACAGAGGATATCTCGATCGGGGGAGAGAACGGGGAAATCCCATATGACCCAATATATCTGACAAGTCGCACTATACGTCAACCCAAGATGCATCTTCCTCTCCAGGATTTCGAAAAGGTACTTTTGGAACACCAATAGGCATTAAATGAAAGAAAAAAGAATTAAGTACTATATTTCACTTTGATGTGGAAACGTAACAATGGGTTTAGTGTCTTCATAATATTGGCCTTTATCATATTTTATCCATAGATTGGATAAGGAAGACAGAATGAATAAAGTCAAATTCTAAATTCTTACTATACTAATAGGTCCTTGGAATGATGAACAAGTCTGGATGCATTCGCCCATAAAAAATGGGATCAACCCCCCATTGCGTATTGGTACTTATCGGGTATAGAATAGATCTGCTTCTCTTTGTTCCTACGAACAGAATTGTTCCATTATTACCAACAGAATAGAACAAATATTAACCCTTGCTCAGAGATAATTCACTGAAAGGGGGAGGTCCATAGCATAGTTTTTCCAATGCAATAAAGTTACATAGTGTCTATTTTTCGTTGATAAAGGGGTATTTCCATGGGTTTGCCTTGGTATCGTGTTCATACCGTCGTATTGAATGATCCCGGTCGGTTGCTTTCTGTCCATATAATGCATACAGCTCTGGTTGCTGGTTGGGCCGGTTCGATGGCTCTATATGAATTAGCAGTTTTTGATCCCTCTGACCCCGTTCTTGATCCAATGTGGAGACAAGGTATGTTCGTTATACCCTTCATGACTCGTTTAGGAATAACCAATTCATGGGGCGGTTGGAGTATCACAGGAGGGACTATAACGAATCCGGGTATTTGGAGTTACGAAGGTGTGGCTGGGGCACATATTGTGTTTTCTGGCTTGTGCTTCTTGGCAGCTATTTGGCATTGGGTGTAT